GTTAATGTAGCTTAATAAAAAGCAAAGCACTGAAAATGCTTAGATGAGCTTCCTAGCTCCATAAACACAAAGGTTTGGTCCTGGCCTTTTTATTGTTTTGTAGCAAGTTTACACATGCAAGACTCCCCTCTCCAGTGAGAATGCCCTTAATATCGACCCAGATCAAGAGGAGCAGGTATTAAGCACACTTACTAGTAGCTCAAGATGCCTTGCTTAACCACACCCCCAAGGGATACAGCAGTGATAAAAATTTAGCAATGAACGTAAGTTTGACTAAGCTATGCTACTCCAGGGTTGGTAAATTTCGTGCCAGCCACCGCGGTCATACGATTAACCCAAACCAATAGACACCCGGCGTAAAGCGTGATTAGAATCTAAACAAAAATAAAATCAAATAACAACTAAACTGTAAAAAGTAATAGTTGGAAACAAAAATAAACGACGAAAGTGATTTTATAGCCTTCGAACTCACGATAGCTAAGATCCAAACTGGGATTAGATACCCCACTATGCTTAGCCCTAAACCTAGATAATTTTATAACAAAATTATCCGCCAGAGAACTACAAGCCAGAGCTTAAAACTCAAAGGACTTGGCGGTGCTTTATACCCGCCTAGAGGAGCCTGTTCTATAATCGATAAACCCCGATAAACCTTACCACTCTTTGCCAACTCAGCCTATATACCGCCATCTTCAGCAAACCCTAAAAAGGAGCAAAAGTAAGCTCAATCATCACCATAAAAACGTTAGGTCAAGGTGTAGCCTATAGAGTGGAAAGCAATGGGCTACATTTTCTACTTTAGAACACACGAAAGCCCCTATGAAACCCTAGGGACCAAAGGAGGATTTAGCAGTAAATTAAGAATAGAGTGCTTAATTGAACGAGGCCATGAAGCACGCACACACCGCCCGTCGCCCTCCTCAAGTACTAAATATTAAGTATAAATAATTATCAAATAAGCAAGTATAAGAGGAGATAAGTCGTAACAAGGTAAGCATACTGGAAAGTGTGCTTGGACATTACAGAGTGTAGCTTAACTTAAAGCACTTGGCTTACACCCAAGAGATTTCATTCTATGACCACTCTGAGCCAATACTAGCCCTACCAAACCCACACTTAACCATAACTAACTACTAAACTAAAACATTCACCTCACAAATAAAAGTATAGGAGATAGAAATTTGTATTAGGCGCTATAGAAAAAGTACCGTAAGGGAAAGATGAAAGATTAATTAATAGCACAAAAAAGCAGAGATTACTACTCTTACCTTTTGCATAATGAATTAGCTAGAAAACCCTTAGCAAAAAGAATTTTAGTTAAAAACCCCGAAACCAGACGAGCTATCTACGAGCAGTTGCAAGAACGAACCCGTCCATGTAGCAAAATGGTGGGAAGACTTATAGATAGAGGTGAAAAGCCAACCGAGCCTGGTGATAGCTGGTTGTCCAGAATAGAATTTTAGTTCAACTTTAAATTTTCCTAAAGGATATCCAGCCCTAATGAAAATTTAAATGTTACTCTAAAGAGGGACAGCTCTTTAGAAACAGGGTACAGCCTTTTATAATGAGTAAGTCATTTTAAACCCATAGTTGGCTTAAAAGCAGCCATCAATTAAGAAAGCGTTAAAGCTCAACAATCAAAATTAACTTAATTCCTAAATTTAACAAACGAACTCTTATAAACCCCAACTGGACTAATCTATAAACTTATAGAAGAAATAATGCTAATATGAGTAACAAGAATTTTATTCTCCTTGCACAAGCCTATATCAGATCGGATGCCCGCTGATAGTTAACAATTAGTAATAGAAAAACTCTACAAATTAATCCTCTATTAACTTTTACTGTTGACCCAACACAGGTGTGCACTAATAGGAAAGATTAAAAGAAGGAAAAGGAACTCGGCAAACTTTAACCCCGCCTGTTTACCAAAAACATCACCTCTAGCATTACTAGTATTAGAGGCACTGCCTGCCCAGTGACAAACGTTTAACGGCCGCGGTATCCTGACCGTGCAAAGGTAGCATAATCACTTGTTCCTTAATTAGGGACTAGCATGAATGGCAACACGAGGGTTCAACTGTCTCTTCCTTCCAATCAGTGAAATTGACCTCCCCGTGAAGAGGCGGGGATAAAAAAATAAGACGAGAAGACCCTATGGAGCTTTAATTATTTAATTCAATATTTTCGCAACTTCCCTCCACAGGAGTCTAACCAAGAAAATTTCTGAATTAAAAATTTTGGTTGGGGTGACCTCGGAGCAAAAATCAACCTCCGAATGATTAAGGCCTAGACTCAACAAGTCAAAGCATAAATAATCATAAATTGACCCAAATCCTTTTTGATCAACGGAACAAGTTACCCTAGGGATAACAGCGCAATCCTATTTTAGAGTCCCCATCGACAATAGGGTTTACGACCTCGATGTTGGATCAGGACATCCCAATGGTGCAACCGCTATTAAAGGTTCGTTTGTTCAACGATTAAAGTCCTACGTGATCTGAGTTCAGACCGGAGTAATCCAGGTCGGTTTCTATCTATTAAGTATTTCTCCCAGTACGAAAGGACAAGAGAAATGGAGCCTACTGCCCTCCAGAGCTCTAAGTTTAAAAGATGAAATAATCTTAATCTTATACACTTACCCAAACATCACCCTAGACCAGGGTTTGTTAAGGTGGCAGAGCCCGGTAATTGCATAAAACTTAAAACTTTATAATCAGAGGTTCAACTCCTCTCCTTAACATTATGTTCCTAGTTAATACTTTCCTCTTAATTTTACCTGTCCTTCTAGCCATAGCCTTCCTAACTTTAGTAGAACGAAAAATCCTAGGCTATATACAACTTCGAAAGGGACCAAACATCGTAGGGCCCTATGGACTTCTTCAACCAATTGCAGACGCTATCAAACTATTCATTAAAGAACCCTTACGACCCCTAACATCATCATCTCTTCTTTTCATTATTGCCCCAACTCTAGCACTAACCTTAGCACTCTCGATATGACTCCCCATCCCCATACCATACCCACTTATTAACCTCAACATAGGCGTATTATTTATCCTAGCAACCTCCAGCTTAGCAGTCTACTCAATCTTATGGTCAGGCTGAGCATCCAACTCAAAATACGCACTATTTGGAGCCCTCCGAGCAGTTGCACAAACTATTTCATATGAAGTCACATTAGCAATTATTCTCTTATGTGTTCTATTAATAAATGGCTCATTTACACTTTCGTCTCTCATCACAACACAAGAATATATATGAATCCTCTTCCCAGCATGACCCTTAGCCATAATATGATTTATTTCAACCCTAGCAGAAACCAATCGAGCCCCTTTCGATCTTACTGAAGGTGAATCAGAACTTGTCTCTGGATTTAATGTAGAATACGCTGGTGGCCCATTCGCCCTATTTTTCTTAGCTGAATATACTAACATTATTATAATAAACGCCCTTACAACTATCTTATTCCTAGGCTCATTTCATAGCCAGACCAACCCAGAAATATTTACAATTAACTTTGCCGCTAAAACTCTCCTACTTACAATAACATTCCTATGAATCCGAGCATCTTATCCTCGATTTCGTTATGACCAACTTATACATCTTCTATGAAAAAGCTTCCTGCCCCTAACACTAGCCCTATGCATATGATACATTTCTATACCTATTATACTTTCAAGCATCCCCCCTCACATATAGAAATATGTCTGACAAAAGAGTTACTTTGATAGAGTAAATCATAGAGGTTCAAACCCTCTTATTTCTAGAACTATAGGCCTTGAACCTACTCCTAGGAACTCAAAATTCCCCGTGCTACCGAATACACCAAATTCTAAGACTACACAGTAAGGTCAGCTAAATAAGCTATCGGGCCCATACCCCGAAAATGTTGGTTTATACCCTTCCCGTACTAATTAACCCCCTAATCTTTTCCATCATTCTATTTACCCTATTCCTAGGCACAATAATTACTATATTTAGCTCCCATTGACTAACTATATGAATCGGATTAGAAATAAATATGCTAGCTATTATTCCTATCTTAATTAATAAAGCCACACCACGATCAACAGAAGCCGCAACTAAATATTTTCTAACACAAGCCACAGCATCAATAATCTTAATAATAGCAATTACACTCAACATTCTTGACTCAGGCCAATGAACATTAATTAACCCACAAAATCACTTCACACCAACCATAATTATACTGGCCCTAGTCATTAAGCTAGGAATAGCCCCCTTCCACTTCTGAGTCCCAGAAGTCACCCAAGGAGTCCCCCTAAAATCGGGCCTTATTCTTCTCACATGACAAAAACTAGCCCCTCTATCTATCCTCTATCAGATTTCTCCCTCAATCGATTCAACTATAATAATATTAGTAGCTATTCTCTCAATCATGGTTGGTGGCTGAGGAGGACTAAACCAAACTCAACTACGAAAAATCCTAGCATATTCCTCAATTGCTCATATAGGATGAATAGCAGCTATTATTACATTCAACCCCAACACTATAATTCTAAACCTAATCATTTACATTCTACTTACAATCCCCATATTCATAATATTTATTCAACATACAAGCACTACTACACTATCCCTATCACAAATATGAAACAAAACCCCATTAATAGTAACAACTATTCTAATCACCTTAATATCCCTAGGAGGCCTCCCCCCACTAACAGGCTTTATTCCAAAATGAATTATCATTCAAGAATTAACAAAAAATGGCAACATCATTATACCCACCATAATAGCTATACTAGCTCTCCTAAACCTCTACTTTTACCTACGCCTAATCTACTCTTCTTCACTAACAATATTCCCAACAACCAACAACTTAAAAATAAAATGACAATTCGAGCCAACAAAACATATAACATTTATAGCCCCACTAATTATTTTATCAACAATATTTCTCCCCCTCACACCAATACTCTCAGTATTAAATTAACACCGAGGGGTTTAGGTTACATAGACCAAGAGCCTTCAAAGCTCTAAGCAAGTAAACTCTACTTAACCCCTGCTTAAGGACTGCAAATTAACTTTACATCTCCTGAATGCAAATCAGGTGCTTTAATTAAGCTAAATCCCCCTAGATTGGTGGGATCCAACCCCACGAAATTTTAGTTAACAGCTAAATACCCTAATCAACTGGCTTCAATCTACTTCTCCCGCCGTAAGAAAAAAAAGGCGGGAGAAGCCCCGGCAGAATTGAAGCTGCTCCTTTGAATTTGCAATTCAATATGAAATTTCACCTCAGGGCTTGGTAAAAAGAGGGCTCAACCTCTGTCTTTAGATTTACAGTCTAATGCTTACTCAGCCATTTTACCTCTACTTATGTTCATCAATCGTTGATTATTTTCTACCAACCACAAAGACATCGGAACTCTTTACCTTTTATTTGGAGCCTGAGCTGGAATGGTAGGAACAGCCCTTAGTCTGTTGATCCGAGCAGAATTGGGTCAACCTGGGACTTTACTTGGAGACGATCAAATCTATAATGTTATTGTTACCGCACATGCCTTTGTAATAATTTTCTTCATAGTTATACCTATCATGATTGGAGGCTTCGGGAACTGACTGGTCCCCCTGATAATTGGAGCCCCTGACATAGCCTTTCCCCGAATAAACAATATAAGCTTTTGACTCCTCCCACCATCTTTCCTTCTTCTATTAGCCTCATCTATAGTAGAAGCTGGCGCAGGGACTGGTTGAACTGTCTATCCACCACTCGCTGGTAACTTAGCTCATGCGGGGGCCTCAGTTGACCTTACTATCTTTTCCCTACACTTAGCTGGAGTTTCTTCTATTTTAGGGGCCATTAATTTTATTACTACAATTATCAACATAAAACCTCCTGCTATATCTCAGTATCAAACACCCCTATTTGTATGATCCGTCCTCATTACAGCTGTACTTCTACTTCTCTCTTTGCCAGTTCTAGCTGCCGGTATTACAATACTCTTAACGGACCGAAACTTAAATACAACCTTCTTTGATCCAGCAGGTGGCGGGGACCCCATTCTCTACCAACACTTATTCTGATTCTTCGGTCACCCTGAAGTATACATTCTTATCTTACCAGGATTTGGAATAATTTCTCATATTGTAACCTACTATTCTGGGAAAAAAGAGCCATTTGGATATATAGGAATAGTGTGAGCTATGATATCAATTGGCTTCCTTGGATTTATTGTTTGAGCCCACCATATATTCACGGTAGGTATAGACGTGGACACACGAGCCTATTTTACTTCAGCCACTATAATTATCGCTATTCCTACAGGGGTAAAAGTATTTAGTTGACTTGCAACTCTTCACGGCGGTAATATCAAATGAGCTCCAGCAATACTTTGGGCCTTAGGCTTTATTTTCCTATTTACAGTTGGAGGTCTCACAGGAATTGTGCTGGCTAATTCTTCTCTAGACATTGTTCTGCATGACACATACTATGTAGTAGCTCACTTCCACTACGTACTATCTATAGGAGCTGTATTCGCCATTATAGGGGGATTCGCTCATTGATTCCCTTTATTCTCAGGCTACACCCTTGACCAAACCTGAGCAAAAATTCACTTCACCGTAATATTCGTAGGAGTCAACTTAACTTTCTTCCCACAACACTTCCTTGGGCTTTCCGGTATACCCCGACGATACTCAGACTACCCAGACGCCTACACAATATGAAACACCGTCTCATCCATAGGCTCATTCATCTCTCTAACCGCTGTAATAGTAATAATCTTTATAATCTGGGAAGCCTTCGCCTCAAAACGAGAAGTAGAAACTGTTGAACTTACTACTACCAATCTAGAATGACTCCATGGATGTCCACCCCCATATCACACATTCGAGGAGCCAGCCTATGTGAAAGCCTAACTCAAGAAAGGAAGGAATCGAACCCCCTAAGACTGGTTTCAAGCCAGCCGCATAACCATTATGACTTTCTCAATAAGATATTAGTAAAACTATTACATAACTTTGTCGAAGTTAATTTATAGGTTCAACCCCTATATATCTTTATGGCATATCCTTTTCAGCTAGGCTTTCAAGATGCCTCATCCCCCATTATAGAAGAGCTTCTCCACTTCCATGACCACACGCTCATAATCGTCTTCTTAATCAGCTCACTGGTCCTTTATATTATCTCACTTATGCTAACTACAAAACTTACGCATACAAGCACGATAGACGCTCAAGAAGTAGAAACTATCTGAACTATTCTTCCCGCTATTATTCTAATTATAATCGCTCTCCCCTCTCTGCGAATCCTATATATAATAGATGAAATTAATAACCCTTCCTTAACAGTAAAAACAATAGGACATCAATGGTACTGAAGTTATGAATATACAGACTACGAAGATTTAAGCTTTGACTCCTACATAGTTCCTACATCTGACCTTAACCCTGGCGACCTACGACTTCTAGAAGTTGATAATCGGGTTGTTCTTCCAATAGAACTTCCTATCCGCATGCTAATCTCTTCAGAAGACGTACTTCACTCTTGAGCTGTACCATCCCTAGGATTAAAAACAGATGCTATCCCAGGGCGCTTAAATCAAGCTACCCTCATCTCCACTCGACCAGGACTCTTTTACGGTCAATGCTCAGAAATTTGTGGCTCAAACCATAGTTTTATGCCTATTGTTCTTGAGATAGTCCCACTTAAGCACTTTGAGAACTGATCCTTATCCATGATTTAAACTCATTATGAAGCTAAACTAGCGCTAGCCTTTTAAGCTAGAGAATGAGAGCTAAATAATACTCTCCATAATGGAATGCCACAACTCGACACATCCACATGACTGGTAACTATTATCGCTATAATCCTTACGTTATTTGCCCTAATTCAACTTAAATTTCACAAATACTCCTATCCATTAAGCCCAACACCAAAAATATTCAAATCTACTTCTTTCCCCACCCCATGAGAAACAAAATGAACGAAAATTTATTCTCCTCTTTTATTACCCCAACAATAATAGGCTTACCAATTGTAATCCTAATCATTATATTCCCAACCCTTCTATTTCCTACCCCTACCCGACTAATTAACAACCGATTAGTCTCAGCCCAACAATGATTAGCCCAACTAATTCTAAAACAAATAATAATAATGCACTCCCCCAAAGGACGAGCCTGATCCCTTATACTAGTCTCTTTAATTATATTTATTGGCTCAACTAATCTTCTAGGTCTCTTACCCCATTCATTTACACCAACAACTCAATTATCAATAAACCTAGCAATAGCCATCCCACTGTGAGCAGGAGCTGTAATTACAGGCTTCCGTTACAAAACTAAAGCATCGCTAGCTCACTTTCTCCCACAAGGGACCCCTGTACCCCTTATTCCTATACTAGTAATTATTGAAACAATTAGCCTATTCATTCAACCCATAGCCTTAGCCGTACGACTCACAGCCAACATTACAGCAGGCCACTTACTAATACATCTTATTGGAGGCGCAGCACTTGCCCTAATCTTAATTAGTCCAACAACAGCCCTAATCACTTTTATTATTCTTATTCTCTTAACAATCCTAGAATTTGCTGTAGCCCTAATTCAGGCCTACGTTTTTACCCTTCTTGTAAGCCTATATTTACATGATAACACCTAATGACCCACCAAACCCACGCTTATCACATAGTTAACCCAAGCCCATGACCACTCACTGGAGCCTTATCTGCCCTACTTATGACATCAGGCCTAGCCATATGATTCCACTTCAACTCCCCCTCACTTCTTCTAATTGGCTTGTTAACAAACACACTCACTATATATCAATGATGACGAGATATTGTGCGAGAGGGCACATTTCAAGGCCACCATACTCCCATCGTTCAAAAAGGTTTACGGTATGGAATAATTCTATTTATTGTTTCAGAAGTCTTTTTCTTCGCAGGCTTCTTCTGAGCTTTCTACCACTCAAGCCTAGCCCCTACACCAGAACTAGGAGGTTGCTGACCTCCAACAGGTATTAAACCTCTTAATCCCCTTGAAGTCCCCCTACTTAATACCTCAGTCCTTCTAGCCTCAGGAGTCTCAATTACCTGAGCCCATCACAGCTTAATAGAGGGCAATCGTAAAAATATGCAACAAGCTTTAGCAATCACTATCCTCCTGGGTATCTACTTCACTCTACTTCAAGCATCAGAATATTATGAAACGTCATTCACTATTTCAGATGGAGTTTATGGCTCAACATTCTTTATGGCTACAGGATTTCATGGTCTCCATGTAATTATCGGCTCTACTTTCCTTACAGTTTGCCTTTTACGACAACTCCACTTCCACTTCACATCAAGTCACCATTTTGGCTTTGAAGCAGCTGCATGATATTGACACTTCGTAGATGTCGTCTGACTATTCCTGTATGTATCAATTTATTGATGAGGATCATACTCTTTTAGTATTAACTAGTACATCTGACTTCCAATCAGTTAGTTTTGGTATAAATCCAAAAAAGAGTAATTAACCTAATTCTAGTACTATTAATTAATATATCAATCTCCCTAATCCTGGTAACCATTGCATTTTGACTCCCTCAATTAAATATCTACTCAGAAAAAACAAGCCCCTACGAATGCGGATTTGACCCTATAGGATCAGCACGACTTCCCTTCTCAATAAAATTTTTCCTAGTAGCAATTACATTCTTATTATTCGATCTAGAAATTGCTCTTCTTCTACCTCTTCCATGAGCCGCACAATTCAACAACCTAAACCTAGTTCTCATTATAGCACTCATGCTTATCTCTATCCTAGCCCTAGGACTGGCCTATGAATGAATCCAAAAAGGCCTAGAATGAGTAGAATATGATAATTAGTTTAATTAAAATAAATGATTTCGACTCATTAGACTATGGTAAAACCATAATTATCAAAATGCCTTCAATCTACATCAATATCTTCCTAGCATTTATCTTTGCCCTCTTAGGTATACTAGTTTACCGATCCCATTTAATGTCTTCTCTTTTATGCCTAGAAGGAATAATATTATCACTATTTATTTTAATTACATTAACAGCTCTAAATATGCACTATACATTATCTTTTATATTCCCAATTGTTCTCTTAGTATTTGCGGCCTGCGAGGCCGCAATTGGGCTAGCCCTACTTGTCATAGTATCTAATACCTATGGCATGGACTATGTCCAAAATCTTAACCTTCTACAATGCTAAAAACCATTATTCCCACAATTATACTCATTCCCACTGTATGATGATCTAAAAGTCACATAATCTGAATCAACGCAACAGTCTACAGCCTTCTAATCAGCCTAACTACTTTTCTCCTACTTAACCAGCCTAACGACACTAATTTAAATCTATCAACCACATTCTTCTCAGATGCCCTTTCTACTCCTCTTTTGATACTAACAGTTTGACTCCTACCCCTAATAATCCTAGCAAGCCAACATCATTTAGGTAAAGAATCATTACTACGCAAAAAAACGTATATCTCCCTTCTTATCTCCCTACAAATCTTCCTAGTTATAACATTTTCAGCCACAGAACTTATTTTATTTTATATTCTATTTGAAGCAACACTTATCCCTACACTAATTATTATCACACGGTGAGGTAATCAAACAGAACGACTCAATGCAGGAACTTACTTTTTATTTTATACCCTTATAGGATCGCTCCCCTTACTAGTTGCCCTAATTCATCTTCAGAATTCCATTGGATCCCTTAATTTTCTTCTAATTCAACTCTCCAACGAATCCCTACTAGCATCATGATCTAATTCACTATTATGACTGGCATGTATAATAGCATTTTTAGTTAAAATACCACTCTATGGTCTTCACCTCTGACTGCCAAAAGCCCACGTTGAAGCCCCCATTGCAGGTTCTATAGTCCTAGCAGCCATTTTACTTAAACTAGGGGGATATGGTATAATACGTGTTACTATTTTACTCAACCCCATCACAGAATATATGGCCTACCCATTTCTCATACTCTCCCTATGAGGTATGATCATAACTAGCTCTATTTGCCTTCGACAAACAGACCTAAAATCACTAATTGCTTACTCTTCAGTAAGTCACATAGCCTTAGTAATCGTCGCGATTCTAATTCAAACTCCATGGAGTTTTATAGGAGCTACAGCATTAATAATTGCCCATGGCCTTACCTCCTCCTTATTATTTTGTCTAGCTAACTCCAATTATGAACGTGTCCACAGTCGAACTATACTTTTAACTCGAGGATTACAAACGGTTCTCCCCTTGATAGCAGCGTGATGACTACTCGCCAGCCTCACCAATCTAGCCCTGCCACCAACCATCAATCTTCTAGGAGAACTTCTCATCGTTATAGCATCTTTCTCATGATCTAACCTCACCATTATCCTCATAGGAACTAATATTCTAATCACAGCACTCTACTCTCTCTACATACTGTCAACCACCCAACGAGGGAAATTTACATATCATACAAATAATATTTCCCCTACATTCACTCGAGAAAATACTCTCATAATTCTTCACCTAGCCCCTCTACTCCTCTTATCTATTAATCCTAAGATCATCCTGGGCCCAATGCTCTGTAAATATAGTTTAAAAAAAACATTAGATTGTGGATCTAATAATAGAAGATTGTATCTCCTTATTTACCGAGAATGCTTGCAAGAACTGCTAATTCATGCTCCCATGACTAACCCCATGGCTTTCTCAACTTTTAAAGGATAGAAGTAATCCGTTGGTCTTAGGAGCCAAAAAATTGGTGCAACTCCAAATAAAAGTAATTAACCTATTCTCTACTTCAATAGCCGTCTCAATCATTATTCTAGTTTTCCCAATCATAATCTCATTTACTAATATTTTCAATCACAGCAACTACCCTTATTATGTAAAAACCTCAGTATCCTATGCATTTATAATTAGTCTTATCCCAACACTAATCTTCATTATCTCAAACCAAGAGACAATAGTATCCAACTGACACTGAATAACAATTCATACCCTGAAACTTTCAACCAGCTTTAAACTAGATTATTTCTCTATACTATTTACCCCAATCGCACTATTCGTAACATGATCGATTATAGAATTTTCTATATGGTATATACACTCAGACCCTAAAATCAATCAATTCTTTAAATACCTACTTATATTTCTGATTACCATACTCATTCTAGTTACCGCTAACAATCTCTTCCAGTTGTTCATTGGATGAGAAGGGGTAGGGATTATATCATTCCTCCTTATCGGCTGATGACATGGTCGAACAGATGCTAATACCGCAGCCTTACAAGCCATTCTTTATAACCGCATTGGGGATATCGGCTTCATTATGGCTATAGCCTGGTTCGCTATTAATCTTAACACATGAGAATTCCAACAAATATTTATATCAGATAATAACATTACTATCCTCCCACTAATTGGTTTAATCCTAGCTGCTACAGGTAAATCCGCACAATTTGGTCTTCACCCATGACTCCCTTCAGCAATAGAAGGTCCAACTCCAGTATCCGCTTTACTTCACTCAAGCACAATAGTAGTAGCCGGAGTTTTCCTCCTCATCCGTTTTCACCCTCTATTAGAGAATAATAAAACTGCTCAAACATTAATTTTATGCCTAGGAGCAATCACCACCCTATTTACCGCCCTATGTGCCCTTACACAAAATGATATTAAAAAAATCGTAGCCTTCTCCACTTCAAGTCAACTAGGCCTAATAATGGTAACAATCGGAATCAACCAACCCCACCTAGCATTCCTACATATCTGTACTCACGCTTTCTTCAAAGCTATACTCTTTTTATGCTCAGGGTCAATTATTCATAGTCTTAACGATGAACAAGATATCCGAAAAATAGGAGGACTATACAAAACTCTCCCCTTCACATCTTCTGCTCTTACTATTGGCAGCCTAGCCCTCACTGGTATACCATTCCTAACAGGCTTTTACTCGAAAGACCTAATTATCGAATCCGCAAATACGTCTTATACCAACGCCTGAGCCCTTATTATTACTCTCATTGCCACCTCCCTTACAGCCGTCTATAGCACACGAATTATCTTTTTCGCCCTCCTAGGACAACCTCGCTATCCTACTCTTATTATTATTAACGAAAATAACCCATCATTGATTAACTCTATTAAACGTCTCGCACTTGGAAGCATTTTTGCAGGCTTCCTAATTACTAATTTAATCTCACCAAATAATATTCCCCAAATAACCATGCCTTTATATATAAAATTAACCGCCCTATTTGTCACCATTTTAGGCTTCTCTATTGCCATAGAACTTAATCAACTTAGCTTACACCTAAAAATAAGTACACAATCCAACTCCTTCAATTTCTCAAATATACTAGGATTTTTTCCCGCTACAATACACCGCCTCTTACCCTATATTAATCTCTCAGCAAGCCAAAATGTAGCAACACTACTCTTAGACATAACTTGAACTGAAAAAGCAATCCCAAAGAACATCTCAGATTTTCAAATCCTTGCATCAACCTCTGTGTCCTCACAAAAAGGCCTCATCAAATTTTACTCCTTGTCTTTCCTAATTTCTATACTCTTAGCCCTATTTATCCTAGCCTAACCCCCACGAGTAATTTCAATAACAATAAAAATGCTCACAAACAAGGACCAACCAGCAACTACTATTAATCAACTCCCATAACTATATAACGCTGCCACTCCCATAGAATCCTCTCGAATTAGACCCACATCATCCCCTTCAAAAATGACCCAATCACCTATGTTTTTAAAACTAACCACAACCTCTACTTCATCACTCATTGCTATAAACACTACTAACCCTGCCTCTAACAACACGCCCAAAACAAACATACTAAAAATCATAATATCTGACCCTCAAGTTTCAGGATACTCCTCAGTCGCCATTGCAGTCGTATAACCAAATACTACTAATATTCCCCCTAAATAAATCAAAAACATTATTAAACCCAAAAACGAACCCCCAAAACTCAAAATAATACCACATCCCACCCCACCACTAACAATTAACCCAAGCCCCCCATAAATAGGAGATGGCTTAGAAGCGAATCCCACAAAACCAATTACAAACATTACACTCAATAAAAATACTACATATGTCATAGTTCTTACATGGACTCTAACCATGACTAATGACATGAAAAATCACCGTTGTATTCAACTATAAGAACCTAATGACCAACATTCGTAAAACTCATCCCCTACTAAAAATTGTTAACCACTCCCTAATTGACCTTCCCGCCCCCTCAAACATCTCAGCCTGATGAAACTTTGGCTCCCTATTAGGATTGTGCCTAATAATCCAAATTCTAACTGGCCTGTTCCTAGCTATACACTATACATCAGATACAGCTACAGCATTCTCCTCAGTTACACATATCTGCCGAGACGTAAACTACGGCTGGCTAATTCGTTACCTACACGCTAACGGAGCATCAATATTCTTTATTTGCTTATATATACACGTAGGCCGTGGAATCTACTACGGCTCATATACTTACCTAGAAACCTGAAATATTGGCATTATTCTACTATTTGCAGTAATAGCCACAGCATTTATAGGATATGTCCTCCCATGAGGACAAATATCATTCTGAGGTGCTACTGTAATTACTAATCTTTTATCAGCCATTCCCTACATTGGAACAACCCTAGTTGAATGAATCTGAGGAGGTTTTTCAGTTGACAAAGCTACACTCACCCGATTCTTCGCTTTTCACTTCATTCTCCCATTTATCATTGCAGCACTAGTAATAATTCACTTACTTTTCCTTCATGAAACTGGCTCTAATAATCCATCAGGCATCCCATCAGACTCTGATAAGATTCCATTCCACCCCTATTATACAATTAAAGATGTCCTAGGATTTCTCATAGTCATCCTCCTACTTATACTTCTAGTCTTATTCTCCCCTGACCTTCTCGGTGACCCAGATAACTATACCCCTGCTAATCCTCTCAACACCCCTCCTCACATTAAACCTGAATGATACTTTCTATTTGCATACGCCATTTTACGCTCCATCCCAAATAAACTAGGAGGTGTTCTAGCCTTAGTCATATCAATTCTCATCCTAGCAATTATCCCCTTCCTCCACATATCCAAACAACGCAGCATAATATTCCGACCTATTAGCCAAGTTCTTTTCTGAATTCTCGTTGCAGATCTTCTGACACTCACATGAATTGGAGGACAACCAGTTGAATACCCATTTATTACTATTGGACAAGTAGCATCTATCCTTTACTTCTCCATCATCCTTATCCTTATACCTCTCGCAAGCTTAATCGAGAATAAAATCCTTAAATGAAGGCCCCAGTAGTATAAAATATTACCCTGGTCTTGTAAACCAGAAATGGAGATTAACTCACCCTGGGACATCAGAGAAGAGGCCTACGCCCCACCATCAGCACCCAAAGCTGAAATTCTCTTTAAACTATTCTCTGCTTTCCTCCCAATAACAAATTCAAGTGCTTTGTCACTATTGACGAAAATTCCCTTTACACTATGTAATTCGTGCATTAATGCTTTTCCCCATTAACATGCTTTAGTACTATCAATCCATAATCAACATAGACCATTATATGTTTAATCGTACATTAAAGCTTTACCCCATGCATATAAGCTAGTACATTCCTGCTTAATAGGACATAGCACATACACCTACTCAACTCCACAAAACCTTATCATCAACACGGATATCCAAACCCATTACCCAGCTTGATCAACATCTAGACATTCATTCCTTGATCGGACATAGACCATCCAAGTCAAATCTTTTCTTGTCCATATGACTATCCCCTTCCCCCAGGAGTCTCTTAATCTACCATCCTCCGTGAAACCAGCAACCCGCCCACCTCGTGTCCCTCTTCTCGCTCCGGGCCCATAACACTTGGGGGTTTCTAGCCTGAAACTATAACTGGCATCTGGTTCTTACCTCAGGGCCATGACCCTAAGATCGCCCACACGTTCCTCTTAAATAAGACATCTCGATGGACTAATGACTAATCAGCCCATGCTCACACATAACTGTGGTGTCATGCATTTGGTATTTTTTAATTTTGGGGTATGCTTGGACTCAGCATGGCCGCGGCGGGCCCTGACCCGGTGCACTTATTGTAGACGAGCACCTCGATGTACATTCTCCACCCTCATAATTATGAGCCGGGACTATCTTTTCATGCTTGACGGACATAAAAGAATTTTCACCCACGTCTACGCGCACGTACACCCACGTCTACGCGCACGTACACCCACGTCTACGCGCACGTACACCCACGTCTACGCGCACGTACACCCACGTCTACGCGCACGTACACCCACGTCTACGCGCACGTACACCCACGTGCGATTTCACGTTCATAATTGAATATATCCGCAAACCCCCCCTACCCCCCCCAAAAGTAAATTCATTGTCTCAAGACAATGAATACGGCTATTTACTATAAATTCCTGCCAAACCCCAAAAACAAGAACCTCGACATAGCACTTACTTTCTCCACTTAACTTTCCTAAATTAAAAGTACCCTTCTCCACAACCCTAATTAAATTTTTCCAAAAAAAATCTCCTAAATTTCTAGGCCAAATTTGTAAATTTTCCATTTTTTTGCAATTTAAAACGCACCTTCACAATACTGACATAGCACTCAGCCTTTTATTTTTCCTCCAACAGGCATAACCCTAATTAAATTTTTCCAAAAAAAATCTCCTAAATTTCTAGGCCAAATTTGTAAATTTTCCATTTTTTTGCAATTTAAAACGCACCTTCACAATACTGACATAGCACTCAGCCTTTTATTTTTCCTCCAACAGGCATAACCCTAATTAAATTTTTCCAAAAAAAATCTCCTAAATTTCTAGGCCAAATTTGTAAATTTTCCATTTTTTTGCAATTTAAAACGCACCTTCACAATACTGACATAGCACTCAGCCTTTTATTTTTCCTCCAACAGGCATAACCCTAATTAAATTTTAACAATCTCAATATTAACTAAAAATATTCTTACACCGGTAT